GAAAAATTCATATTCTGATACATAAGAGTTATATAAGAATCGAAATAGTCTTTTATTTTCTTTTTTCAAAAGAAAAATCGATTTTATTGAAGTAATAAGACTATTCCAATTCGAATAGTAGTTGAGAAAGAATCGCAAGAAATGCAAAGATGGAGCATCCTCGATCCGGTATTGAAGGAGTTGAACCAAGATATCCAAATGGATAGGATAGGGTATTTCTAGACGCGATAGATAATGTAAATGCAAAAATTTGTCTTCTAAAAAAGGAAATATTGAATGAATAGATCGTAAATTCTGAAACTTTGGTGTTTCTTTTTCTTTCGGACAAGATAATTCTCGTAGCGAGAATGGAGTTTCTACAACGATTGCAAACCCCTCAGATAGAATCTGAGAATAAAACTCAGAATAAAAAAAATTGTTGTAATCCAACAATCGATCTTGGTTAAGATGATTAATCGAGTTAATCCAAAAATTCTGCTGATACATTCGAATAATTAAACGTTTCACAAGTAGTGAACTAAATTTTTTGTTATTACAACTAAAAATTTCCACAGGTTCGGAACCATTTAATCCATAATCATGGGAAAATGCATAAGTATACTCCTGAAAGAGTAGTGGGTAAACGAAGTATTGTTGACGAGATTTCTGTTTTTCTGAATACCCTTCGAATTTTTTCATTTGCATTTCTACTTGAATCAGAAATAAGAAGCATTTCTCAGTTTATCAAATGATGATACATAGTGCAATATGGTCAGAGCAGGGTGTCGCGTTTTTAATACAAACCCTGGAAAGAAAGGGAGTCTAATCCACGGATCTTTTCCTTTTCTATCTAATTAGTTTATGTTTGTTCTAATTACAAAAGAAAACAAATCTTTTATTTTTGCAGACCAATCGCTCTTTTGACTTTGGAATACAGTCTCTTTATCAATATACTGCTTCTTTTACACATTCAATCCATAATCAAGAATAATTATCAAGAATAATTAGGATTTCTAAAAAAAAAAGGAAAAAATAAAAGGTACGCTCATAGGAAAACCTAATCTTTCCCCGCATCAGGCACTAATCTATTTTTAACGTCTAATTAGATCGGGGAATCATTTCAATTAAGAAGTTAAGCTCGTTGCTTTTAATTTTACCAGAATTGGAGCCAAGCTCTATCCATTTATTCACTAGACCCAGAAAATCAGAATTTTTTTTATTCCAAAAATCCAAAATAAGAATTTAATTTCATTACGACATGCTATTTTTTCCATTCATTACCCTTGAGGATCAGTCGCGGTCTTCTAGACTCTACCAAGAGTCTGGACGAATTTGTTGCTTCATCCAAATGTGTAAAAGATTATAGTCGCACTTAAAAGCCGAGTACTCTACCATTGAGTTAGCAACCCAGATAAAATAGGATCTTAGATACGATCAAAACCCAAAAATCAATGGAATTACACCACACGATCTTGTCAAAACATTGAACTAGCAAGACATCAAAAGAAAGATTTTATCCCCCATTAAAAACACTCAAATGCCAAAATGAACAGGTCCCCTTAAATTTCACTAAGGTTAAAAAAAGAGCGGCCCCAATCACGATGGCAAAATTGTCATTTTTTTAGCTATTTTTATTTCTTTTACTTTAAATAAAAAATCTTGTATGAGAGTACATGCAAGAGGGGCAACCTTATCATTTGAGCGAAGTGTAGACAGAAAAACCTAATATGAAGTGAGGGTAAAGAGACCCATCTATCTACAAATTCTACTTGTTCAATAGATCTTTGTCAATGGAAATACAATGGTAAGAAAACAAATTAAATATAAAAAGTAAATAAAATAGGGGCTTATGTTGGATTGGCACGACATAAATTCAGTCAAAACAAAAATAGGACTAAGAAAGAGGCAAGTTGTATCTAAATAATTAAGCAACGAGGATACTAGCGATCCTCTCCTACTTTTTTATTCATTTAGTTCTTCAATTCACTCAAAGTTCCTTCTTTAAAGAATTCTTCCTTCCTTAAAATAGCATAAACAGTTCTTGTAGGTTGAGCACCCTTTTCAAGGAAATAGAGAATAGCCGGAACATTTAAACAAGTTTGATTCTTTATCGGATCATAAAAACCTACTTTTTGAAGATCTCTTCCTTCTCTTCGAGATCGAACATCAATTGCAACGATTCGATAGACAGCTTATTGGGATAGATGTAGTTAAACAACGCCCCCCCCTAGAAACGTATAGGAGGCTTTTTCCTCATACGGCTCGAGAAAATGATTCGAATTTCTGGTTATAATATATAATAGAAGTAGATAGAAATTAGACTATGACTTGCATTAATTTCCTTACAGAAAAAACAAATTTCATTTATACTCATAACTCAAGTTGGCTAATTTTGACTGACAGACTTAAAAGGCAAAATCCTTCTAAATTTTTTGAGTCGTCTCTAAACTCTTTTCCTTGTCTCATCTCGAACGAATTGACTTTCATTCCTTATTCTGATCCAATTCAATTGTTGAGACAATTTTATTGTTGAGACAGTTGAAAATCGCGTTTACTTGTTCCGGAATTCTTTATCTTTGATTTGTGAAATCCTTGGGTTTAGACATTACTTCGGGAATTCCTATTCTTTTTTCTTTCAAAAGAGTAGCAACATACCCTTTTTTTTTCTTATTTCCTTTCGATAAAGCATTTCCCTCTTCTATAGAAATCGAATACGAGCGATTGATTTTGATAGACTTTTAATTGAAAGAGCTTTTCCAATCTTCCTAAATTGGATTTTCTTCTTATTTTAACCTTTCCATTTCTAATTTCTATATTAAGGATAGACTGACAAAGTTGGCCTAATTTATTAGTTTTCACTAACCCTAGATTCTTTCCCTTGATAAAAAGGAAATTCTGTCCTCTCAAGCTCCATCGTGTACTATTTACTTACAAACAACCCAACGCAAGTTTGGTTCGGGACGAATAGAACAGACTATGTCGAGCCAAGAGCATTTTCATTACTATGGAAAATGATGGATAGCAAAATCCACAATCGATCATGTCCTTCAAGTCGCACGTTGCTTTCTACCACATCGTTTTAAACGAAGTTTCACCATAACAAAAATTCCTCTAATTTCATTGCAAAGTGGTATAGGGAATTGATCCAATATGGATGGGATCATGAATAGTCATTGGTTTAGTTTAGTTTTTTGCATACTAATTCAAACTTGCTGAAATATGGATAAAAGAAATAAGTATTTTTCGAGGAAGACTCTGCAAAGATCCGATTTATTTAAATCCATATTCTATATTCTATCATATGAAGGAAACATAGTTCGAAAAAGAAGAATAAACAAGTTTACTTAAGACTTATTTATTATTGAATTTCTATCCTCAACGGAGGACTCGAGATGGGCAATCCTGAAATGAGAAGAGAAGGATCCACTCTTCTCCAACAAATAAACTATCAAACTCAAAAAAATGAAGTAAAAAAACACATTTCGTGTAAAGTAAAATAAAATTAAGGTCTTCGCTTTTACTTTTTACTTATAGTATTCTTTCTTTTACCTAAAAGAAGCAGCTGCAAATCCAAAATTAGGAGAATTAAGAGAAGTATGATTTTTGGAATTCATTCTATCCAACGAACAGTTCTTATCTTATCCTTACCAGAATGGATCATTCTGGATATTTAACGAATCGCGGATCGAGATAGTTTTCGCTTAACCAAAGAAGGATCCTTTTTGCTAATAATATAATACAACAAAAATCTATCTCTATCATAAAGGGGGTAGGTCTCTTTTTTTTTATAGAGTGTTTTACGTAAAAATATTCAATTTGACTGAACTTGACGCTTGGTTCTGTTTTCTGAGAAAGAAAATGAATGATTAGAAATGCATCTAATCTAAGAGTTCATAAGAGATTATTATTCTCTCTAATAAACTTTCTTTTGTCTCGTGCGGGGTACAATACGATTTCATCTTTCGTTTCATCAGAAAAAATCTGGGACGGAAGGATTCGAACCTCCGAGTAACGGGACCAAAACCCGCTGCCTTACCACTTGGCCACGCCCCATTTCGGGTTTTATGCGACACTAATAAACATTATTATGTTTATTTGTTATTCGTCAATCCAATCCCACTTCAATTACATAAAAAATGAGGGGTACTCCCTTGTTAGGATTCTAGACATACAGATAATATAGAATTCAAAAATGCATTGATCATTGCATGGAATTCTATTAAGATATTATATGAAAGTCGAATTTCTTCCATTCTCATTTGAGAGTGCGAATACAAGGAGGTATTTTGTGTTTGGGAAAGTCCGAAGAAAAAAGGATTTTGAATCCACCTTTTCCTTTTTCCCTTCGAAAAATAACTCAATCAAAATCCAATTATCTACTCTACAAGAACGAAATGCTTGTTATGCCTAATATACTTAGTTCAACCTGTATCTGTTTTAATTCTGTTCTTTATCCAACCTGTTTTTTCTTCGCCAAATTGCCCGAAGCTTATGCCATTTTCAACCCAATCGTGGATGTTATGCCTGTCATACCTGTACTCTTTTTTCTATTAGCTTTTGTTTGGCAAGCTGCTGTAAGTTTTCGATGAAATCTTTACTACTCTGTCTGCCAAATGGAATGATGTATTCATTCCAAAAAAATTCTAAAAATGGATAAAAGCCGAGAAGTCTTATATTATGAACCTTCGATTCTAAAATTCAAATTCTTCTACATCGAATGTATAACTGCTGCAATAAATTTGGATCAGCTTTTCTACTCCCTGCACCTACGTTGAGCAAGTACCCTTAGGTACCCGCACAATACCTAACCTAATTTCTTATATTGATAAGAGTGCTTATTAGAAATCAATTCTTGCAATTTTCTTCAAGAATTGATTTTTGCGCTTTTAGGCGTCAAAATAAACAAAACCCATCCTAATGGATCTGTATGGTAAGGAAAAACGGGTAATCTATTCCTTAAAAAAAATCTTGGAGATTCTGTAATGCTTACTCTCAAACTTTTTGTTTATACAGTAGTGATATTCTTTGTTTCCCTCTTTATCTTTGGATTCTTATCTAATGACCCGGGACGTAATCCCGGGCGTGAGGAGTAAAAATCCAATTTTTTTTTAATTTTTTCTTACAAATTGGATTTGTTTCGTACATTACATTTATCTATGAGAAAATCCGGGGGTCAGAATTCCTTCTAATTCAAAAGTCCCAAATGATCCGAGGGGGCGGAAAGAGAGGGATTCGAACCCTCGGTACAAAAAAATTGTACAACGGATTAGCAATCCGCCGCTTTAGTCCACTCAGCCATCTCTCCCTGTTCCAAATCGAAAGGTTTACGCGACATGACAGAGGCAAGAAATAACGATTCTAAAAAATCCTTCCTTTTTCTTTCAAAAGTCCATAAAAATTATATTGCCAACTCCATTTTAGTTCTATTCTTTTTTCTTAATGTTAATAAAAAAAACAAGAAAATTCTTGTTTTTTCTTTCTAAAATTCGATATTGGCTGAGAAACTATCAGATAGATTTTCTCTTCGGCGGGCATTTCCATACAGGACTTGTTATAATAAAACAAACGGGGTATATAAAAAAGAAAAAACTCTTTTTTCGATTATTTATTAATAAAGCAAAAAGGGTTCTTATCAAACCCACCATAAAATTGGAAAGAGAGATAAAGTAAGTAGACCTGACTCCTTGAATCATGCCTCTATCCGCTATTCTGATATATAAATTCGATGTAGATGAAATTGTATAAGCGGATTTTTTTTATTTCCTTAGACAGTGCAAGGCAAGAATTTTTCGCTATTTACGATTTCATATTCTTGTTATTAGATGTTCTATAGGAATAAGAAAAAATAGCAAATCCTTCCCGCTACACATAAAAATTGATTTCGAAAGTCAATTTTTTTCAGAATCCCATTTTAGTTCTCCCACCCATGCAATAGGGGGCGAGTGGGAAAAGAGGGGTTACTTTTATTTTCATTTTTCCCTTAAAAGATAGGCTTTGAAATAGGGATCATGGAATAATGCTGAATTCAAATGTTTATTTATATTTATTTTATTAAGATATAAGAAAAACAAATCGAATCAAATTCATGGATTTACCACGACCTCGGTTGTGACCCCATATCCATAGATAAAAATAAAAAATTTCTATCTTCGAGACCATTGAAAAAGGGCATTGAACGAGAAAGAAATCGTGCACAGATAATTAAACTACCGTATGCCTTGGGAAGAATATGAGGTGCTCGGAAATGGTTGAAGTAATTGAATAGGAGGATCACTATGACTATAGCCCTTGGTAGAGTTACTAAAGAAGAAAATGATCTATTTGATATTATGGACGACTGGTTACGAAGGGACCGTTTCGTTTTTGTAGGATGGTCCGGCCTATTGCTTTTTCCTTGTGCTTATTTCGCTTTAGGGGGTTGGTTTACAGGAACAACTTTTGTAACTTCTTGGTATACCCATGGATTGGCTAGTTCCTATTTGGAAGGTTGTAATTTCTTAACCGCGGCAGTTTCCACCCCTGCCAATAGTTTAGCACACTCTTTGTTGCTACTATGGGGCCCGGAAGCACAAGGAGATTTTACTCGTTGGTGTCAATTAGGGGGTCTGTGGACTTTTGTCGCTCTCCATGGGGCTTTTGCACTAATAGGTTTCATGTTACGTCAATTTGAACTTGCTCGATCTGTTCAATTGCGGCCTTATAATGCAATTTCATTCTCTGCTCCAATCGCTGTTTTTGTTTCCGTATTCCTTATTTATCCACTGGGGCAATCTGGTTGGTTCTTTGCGCCGAGTTTTGGCGTAGCAGCGATATTTCGATTCATCCTCTTTTTCCAAGGATTTCATAATTGGACCTTGAACCCATTTCATATGATGGGAGTTGCCGGAGTATTAGGTGCGGCTCTGCTATGCGCTATTCATGGTGCGACCGTAGAAAACACTCTATTCGAGGACGGTGATGGTGCAAATACCTTCCGCGCTTTTAACCCAACTCAAGCCGAAGAAACTTATTCAATGGTCACTGCTAACCGCTTTTGGTCCCAAATCTTTGGTGTTGCTTTTTCCAATAAACGTTGGTTACATTTCTTTATGCTATTTGTACCCGTCACCGGTTTATGGATGAGTGCTATTGGCGTAGTCGGCCTAGCTCTGAACCTACGTGCCTATGACTTCGTTTCCCAGGAAATCCGTGCAGCGGAAGATCCCGAATTTGAGACTTTCTACACCAAAAATATTCTTTTAAACGAAGGTATTCGTGCGTGGATGGCAGCTCAGGATCAGCCTCATGAAAATCTTATATTCCCTGAGGAGGTTCTACCACGTGGAAACGCTCTTTAATGGAACTTTCGTTTTAGCTGGTCGTGACCAAGAAACCACCGGCTTTGCTTGGTGGGCCGGGAATGCCAGACTTATCAATTTGTCCGGTAAACTACTTGGAGCTCACGTAGCGCATGCCGGGTTAATTGTATTCTGGGCCGGAGCAATGAACCTATTTGAAGTAGCCCATTTCGTACCAGAAAAGCCCATGTATGAACAAGGATTGATTTTACTTCCGCACTTAGCTACTCTAGGTTGGGGAGTAGGACCGGGGGGGGAAGTTCTAGATACTTTTCCGTACTTTGTATCTGGAGTACTTCACCTAATTTCCTCCGCAGTCTTAGGCTTCGGTGGCATTTATCACGCGCTTCTGGGACCCGAAACTCTTGAAGAATCTTTTCCATTCTTTGGTTATGTATGGAAAGATAGAAATAAAATGACTACAATTTTGGGTATTCACTTAATTTTGTTAGGTATAGGTGCTTTTCTTCTAGTACTCAAGGCTCTTTATTTTGGCGGTGTATATGATACCTGGGCCCCAGGGGGAGGAGATGTAAGAAAAATTACTAATTTAACCCTTAGCCCCAATGTTATATTTGGTTATTTACTAAAATCCCCTTTTGGGGGAGAGGGGTGGATTGTTAGTGTGGATGATTTAGAAGATATAATTGGGGGGCATGTATGGTTGGGTTTCATTTGTGTATTTGGCGGAATTTGGCATATCTTAACCAAACCCTTCGCATGGGCTCGCCGTGCATTTGTATGGTCTGGAGAAGCTTACTTGTCTTATAGTTTAGGCGCTTTATCTGTCTTTGGTTTTATCGCTTGTTGTTTTGTCTGGTTCAATAATACGGCTTATCCGAGTGAGTTTTATGGACCCACCGGACCAGAAGCTTCTCAAGCTCAAGCATTTACTTTTCTAGTTAGAGACCAGCGTCTTGGAGCTAATGTGGGATCCGCCCAAGGACCGACAGGTTTAGGTAAATATCTAATGCGTTCCCCAACGGGAGAGGTTATTTTTGGGGGGGAAACTATGCGTTTTTGGGACCTTCGTGCTCCATGGTTAGAACCTCTAAGGGGCCCCAACGGTTTGGACTTGAATAGGTTGAAAAAAGACATACAACCTTGGCAAGAACGACGTTCGGCAGAATATATGACCCATGCTCCTTTAGGCTCTTTAAATTCTGTGGGTGGCGTAGCTACCGAGATCAATGCAGTTAATTATGTCTCTCCTAGAAGTTGGTTAGCGACCTCCCATTTTGTTCTAGGATTTTTCTTTTTTGTGGGCCATTTGTGGCATGCAGGAAGAGCCCGGGCTGCTGCAGCAGGCTTTGAAAAAGGAATCGATCGTGATTTGGAACCCGTTCTTTACATGAACCCTCTTAACTAAGATTTTCTTATTTATACCTGTTCTACTTCTACTGTTTTTTTCTGTTCTGGCTCGGCTATTCTATCTAGCCGAGCCATTTATTCCTTTTTATGAAAGAAAGATAAGGGGGCAGAACAAAGAAAAAAAAAGAAACAAACGTATTCAATAAGCAAAAGGAGAGAGAGGGATTCGAACCCTCGATAGTTCCTAGAACTATACCGGTTTTCAAGACCGGAGCTATCAACCACTCAGCCATCTCTCCACAGCCTAATTCCTATTTTATTCCTACAAATAGAACATAGCCATATGAAATGATCTAGTAACCTCTAGAAACATCTCATACGCAAGTCTCCCTTCGATAAATCTCTGTATACTATACACACGGATACAGGATCCGCTATATCCGCGTGTGAAATAAAGACTAAAGCCCCTCCCCTCAACCCCATATCCAAATAAAAAAGTGGTAAGTAATAAGTTTTAAAGAGAAGAATCAATGGATTCATGATTAAACCCCTCCTACTTCTTGTATTTTAGTACAATTTTGGTTAAGTGAGGGATCAAATATGTAGTCAACATTTGATGGTAGCTTGGAGAATTAGAAATATGACTATTGCTTTCCAATTAGCTGTTTTTGCATTAATTGCGATTTCCTCAGTGTTAGTAATTAGTGTACCTCTTGTATTTGCTTCTCCTGATGGTTGGTCAAATAATAAAAACGTTGTATTTTCCGGTACATCATTATGGATTGGACTAGTCTTTTTGGTAGCTATTCTGAATTCTCTCATTTCTTAAATTTGTTTAGTATCCCGATACAAAAAAAGGCCATTTCCTCGAAAAAATTCGAATTGTGAGACGGATTAAAATGCAATTTACGTTCCAAATTGCTACCTCTTCCCTTTATGAAATTCCATTCCCATTAGAATATTGATTGACAGACAGTTAAAAAAAAAGAAAACTCTAATATAATAGAAAATGAAACGGTCGACCCAGACATAGATGGTCGACCCAGTCAGATATACCCTATAAAATATATCCCGCAGCGAGCGTAGTTAAATGGTAAAACATCTCCTTGCCAAGGAGAAGATACGGGTTCGATTCCCGCCGCTCGCCAGCTTAATTTATTAATTTAGTTAAATTACTACGAGAAAAAATTGAGTCTAGTACCGTATCCTTTACTATCTTACCCTTCCTTTGCACCCCACTCAAAAAAAAGGGTGCTCCGGAGGCGGAAATCGAACCCGCCAAGAGGGCTCCCTAAATTGGGAATTCACCGAGAAGAACAACTGGCAAACTGCTTTTATTTTAAAGGAAAGAGAGGTAGACTGTGCCTTTCTTTCATTTCTTTTTTCTTTTCTACAGGGTAGGAAAGAGCTTTGAGAGTTCTTCTTGTAGAGCCGGGAACTAATGAATAAAAAAGGGTTAGATACCGCCCATAGCCCTCTACCATATCTATACAAATAGAATAGTCCTTTTATACAGACTGCTAAGCGCGGAGACGGGAATCGAACCCGTGACCTCAAGGTTATGAGCCTCGTGAGCTACCAAACTGCTCTACTCCGCTCTGGAGAGTTGGAAACTGGTGGACGAAAAGGGTTGAATACAGACCTCTGCCATGACAGGCCTCTACCATCTCTAGACAAATAGAATAGTCCTTTTATACAGAAAAGAGCGGGTAGCGGGAATCGAACCCGCATCGTTAGCTTGGAAGGCTAGGGGTTATAGTCGACGTTGGTTGATTCTTTTTAACGTCTCTAATTCAAAACCGAACATGAGATTTTTATTTCATTCGGCTCCTTTATGGATATTCTCACCACTTAACATCTATGTCAGCTTTTCTATCTGAATGGAACCAAAGATCCTCGCTTTCTAGATGATCCTTATAGACTAGGAAATAGAAATTCTACTAAATCTATCTAATCTACTTACTTCGTTCCCTAATTTCATTCAAGAGATCCTGAGGAAAAGAATTAGGTTTCCACCGAGCTGAAACAATATGCTGATGGTTCTAGTAAACCAAAACTACCATTTTTTAGCTATTTGACTTCCATTTCCTTTTTTTTTAACAAAAGGAGGTTTAGTTACGATTGGAAATAAACTTTTTTGTATCTTCATCCATAGATCCTTTACTCATATTTTATATTTTATTCCAAAATATGGAATACTTAATCCAAATCCAATGCATTGCAAAATTATGCTTCGCGACTCTGTACTCATAATCCAATAATCCAATTTGGATTTGGAATGCAATTTCAATTAATCTTTGGATACAAATCGCGAAAATGTATATTCTTCCTCAATATGGTATTGAGAGGAATAAGGATTAAATCCTTTATAAGAATTAAAGTTTTCATCGGAATATAAAAAACTTAAAAACACCTTACTTATAAGTATATCATTTCAAATTCAGTTATTAATAGAACGAATCACACTTTTACCACTAAACTATACCCGCTACATGTAGATTATGATACCAACGCTACCTTTTGTCAAGGGGAGCCATTTGAGAAGGAGACTAATTCCCTTTTATTATTATTAAATCAAACGGAGAAGATTCATGACAGTGAACGGCTGGTACTTCGATCGTGAGCCTTTACTTTAAGGTTTAGATAGCCTCTCTGGTCTGTAAAATACATCTCTTCTTACCATCCCCATAGCGTATGAACCAAATGTATGCATTTCGATTAGGGTCGTATTCTATGGTTACCACTACAAGGATCATTATTTCCTTTGCGAGGACGTAAGTGTACCAGACTGCTGTAAGGAATAGTTTGATTATTCCTACTCCCGTTAGAATCGGGAATCTTATATTTTCCATATCCATATACCATCGAACCCTTAGGGTTACAGAACTCTCCTTTTTTCCTAGTCTTCGGAAACAGAAAACCCATAGCCAGGAGGAGTTAGGTATGTAGGGTATGGTTTATTTTTTTGTTGGACAGGCAGTAGAATTTATACTGCAGAGTATAAATTCTACTGACCACTTTTTACAAGCAAATTGTTGCTAAAACTCTAACATAGTTTGCTCAAAATGCATCAACCAGAATCCTTGAAGAATATTCAAGTATCCCTTGGAAAGGGGTACCTCTTAAAAATAGCTTAAATCTCTCACCAAAACAGACAAGAAGTATATCACTGAAAATCAATATCCAACCCTATATATATATGAGTATATGAAGAGCGCGAATTCCTTTATACCCCTACCCAATTAGAATTAGAGGAAATAAAACATAAATGGAAAAAGTTTTTATCATAAGATCAGCCAATAGAAGAAAAAAGTCACTAATTCTGCAGAACGTTCTGAGCACGTGAAAAGTCAATAGCCTAAAGATAAAAAAACCTCCACTTTGTGCAAGTGATAAGAGAGAATATGAAAGATTTTCATATTTTTCTTGATTTTCTCAAGATTTTGAACCTCGCCATGAATCTATATCTCGATATCTCTCTCTCTCTCTATATATGTTGTATATTATGCAGTGGACCCATAATGGGAAATCGAAGTGGCTAATTTTTGAATTGAGTAAAAAGCCCTTTTAACTCAGCGGTAGAGTAATGCCATGGTAAGGCATAAGCCATCGGTTCAAATCCGATAAAGGGCTTTTAAATTTGGTAGTGGAGTAATGCTGCGCTAAGACGTAAGTCATCGGTTCGAATCCGATAAAGTACTTTTCTACTAAATTTATTATTTATTCCTCTTTTTTTTCTTTGTTTTTAAAAATTTCTCTATTTTTTCTTCAATTTTATGACTTAGTGCGGGGTGCATGCATTTTTAGTCTGAACACTAAGCAAAGCACGGAGTGTAAATTGCAAAAAAGAAATCAAATTGGACTCTTTTTCCTGTTAGATCAATCAAATCACCACCTCTACTGAGCTAATATAGAATCCCTTTTATTAATCTATTCTTTTTTATTAATCTATTCTTATTCTATACCCTTTAAATGAATTTTCCTAAAAAGTAGGAGATGATCCGTGAGTTAACCTAACCATCAACTAAAAAAAATCCTATGAAAGCATAACAGAAAAGTAGGAAAGACTCTTTACTTTGGATCTAGTTATACTCTTCGAGTATATTGACAATTGCAAAAAACTGCTCATACTATCATTATAGTATAATGACGAGTGGTTGTATATGCCCCTATCGTCTAGTGGTTCAGGACATCTCTCTTTCAAGGAGGCAGCGGGGATTCGACTTCCCCTGGGGGTAGGGAGTATTATGAAAGGAGGTTAATCGTAGATTATCAAAAATCCTAGAATAAATTCTTCCTGGGTCGATGCCCGAGTGGTTAATGGGGACGGACTGTAAATTCGTTGACGATATGTCTACGCTGGTTCAAATCCAGCTCGGCCCAAAAATCTAGGGCTTCGTGAATATGAACTAATTTGACCCTTTCTTATTGAAAGGGGGATTATCATCCATTTTTTGCGATAAAAATCGCGACATACTAGTTATGTCACTCTCACTATACCCACATATCGTATGTGGGTATGTAGTATATGATTCATCTATTTCTTAGAGTACCACAACCGAATCGACTCTTCTTATGGTTCCACTTAAAAATAGGTATGTATGCCATACACCCCGCGGGGACTGTAGTTCAATTGGCCAGAGCACCGCCCTGTCAAGGCGGAAGCTGCGGGTTCGAGCCCCGTCAGTCCCGAACTAGGGTTCAATGAATGGAGAAATTCATCTTTCCTTTTTCCATGACCCCCCAAGGGGGGGGCTGGAGACAAGATCAAGTACCCATGGGGCACCCTTAACTTCACTTTTTTTATTTCGCATTTCTCATTAAAGGGGGAAGGGGGCCCCTAGGAATTTTTTTTCGCTACTCCCGGTTGATAAAAAAAGACATACATATCATACGTGGATTAGTATAATTTAGGATATTACCTCTATCCTTATGATGATACCATCCTCATCTTAATTTCCTATTCGATTTTTATGGAATAGAGTACCCGTATTTTATATTTTACCGGAATCCATACATAAACCGTATTCGTTTATTCTTAGACAGTGAATTTAATATAATTAGTACTTTTTGGATTAACCCAGACCCCTTCTATTTTGTAGTTCCTACTTTGTTTGTGTATGTTCAATGACTAATTGGAAAAAATTTATCTCATCCTATTTGCGGACTCCTTTTTTATGGATCCACTCTCATCTTTAGACTCCAAAAGTGGATATTCATAGTAACCTAATAAAATAAAAGAAAAACCAAGCAAAGCAAACGCCCCTTTTTCTTAGAATTATACATACAATTATGTATGTATTATATGACCAACTTTCTATGGGTCACATAGACATCCAAATAAGCAGTAGAAGTGAGATGGAGAAAAGAGAGCTTAAATAAAAAAATCGAATATTTAAAATTTAAGAAAAAGGAAGGGAAATTGGATAAGATAAGAAGGATCGCGGGTTATAGATATAGAAAAGAAAAAGTAGAAAAGGATGAAAAAAAGAGAGGATTCCTAATTCAATCAAAAGACCCATCTTGGTCTTAGTATGGATAAGGGATCCTCCTATGTTATACTATTCCATTCTCAACCATGAATTGATTTGATAGATCCGATATTCATAATATTGAATTGATTCAGTATTATCAGAATGCAAGTCCTCCCCTTGAATTTATAGGATAACCCCCTTTTCCTCTCCATGGGATTACATCCCGAGTTATTGCGAAAAAAAAAGAGGTTATGGAAGTCAATATTCTCGCATTTATTGCTACTGCACTGTTCATTCTAGTTCCTACCGCCTTTTTACTTATTATTTATGTAAAAACAGTCAGCCAAAATGATTAATTGGGATTCCAATTAATCCTTGAAGAAATGAAAAAGGGATAAAATAAAAATCCAAGTCTTAAACGAAAGGATCTGGTTGGAATCATAAAGTGCGGTAGAAAGAACTATATGCAGTTCTTTCTACCGCACTTTAGAGTCTTTCTATTAGATTATCTTGAATCTACATAGAACAGATTACTAGATTGAAATAGTAGTCTAATTCAATTTCTTTTTTCACTGCATCCACTTAATTTCAATCAAGTCAAAATAAAAAAATTGAAGACAATTCTTCACGAAAGAATCCATGGAAGCGAATCTTTCATGCTTAAACATGCGGCGAGATGCTTCAAAAAAGCGGAAAATTTTTTCTAAGAATAAGAAAAGAGTATAAAACAAACGGAAAGTGTGCGATACGTTATGAATAGCTCCGTGGAAGAAAGTCTAATTTTCTTATGTATAGAACTTTTTTAACCATTCGTCACTTCTAGTAAAAATTAGAAATTGCTGTAATCGCTCTTTCTATTTATATTCTTTCTATTTCTATATAGTAGAATAGAACGACTCTTTCTTACAAGAGTTTCTTACAGGAGTGAAACAAAACTAAAGAAAGTAAAGAATAAAATTTTGCAAAATGATTAATACAAAAGAGCAATTAAAGAAAAGAGTTGATACAACAATTCGACTACTCAATCAATTAGTAGTATCCCTAGAGTCCACTTCTCCCCCATACTACTAGTGAAAGAGAAAATGTAAAGACTACCATTAAAGCAGCCCAAGCGAGACTTACTATATCCATGTAAATTATGTCTCCTATTTCTATGAAGGAATTATTCTACTATTGATCAATAATCATAGTGGAATCAAGGATACAGAGTCAAAAAAAGATTCTTCCTTAAGGCTATGGATGAATAAGTTCAAGGAATTTACTCCTAACAAATTCTTATAGGATTTCTGATAGAATTGGAGAGCATTAAGTATAAATACTATACATAACCCTTTTTCTTAAAATTCCTTAAAAAAGAGTGCGGAGATGATGTCCTGAATAGAAAAGGCGAGAATAGGAAGATTTTTTCTTCCTTTTGTTACCCTTTTTATAAGCAAAGGACGTCAGAATATACCATAAAATTAAGATAGATAAATATTTATTGGATACCTACCTTGCCTATGTATATTTTTAACCTAAACCCTACAGCCCCACTTTCTATCACTCTATGAAAGAATGAGGAGACTTTATCCACAACCCCGAAATTGATTTTTGATCAGCCTATTCAACCTGATTCTCGACAGAATCGGTAGCCCTTACTTTAGTGTATGTAGGTAGCATAACATAAGATGTGCGATAAATAAAATGTATGATAATTAGGAAATATGGGTATTCTTCCGTGGAGTCCCTTCTTCAATCTTAGATTGAAAAAAAAAGAATGCCCTTTAGGAGCCCTTTGGATATCAAGATTCCTGACATCTTAGCCTAGTAGTTTTAAATTATCGAATCGAATCAATTAAGAATCAATTCAAATTAACAAAAGAATAAGTAAATGCTACCTCATCCCTATTGGTAGCCAGCCCTTTGAACCACTACCGACAAAACAAATCTTAGTTTGAGGATAGAACTAGGGATTCTCAAAATACAGTATCCCTAGGCCTAGTTACTCTCTTACCCCAACTTGTGCGGGGTACGAATTAAATTTGTCGAGTTCGATCAGTATCGGTACTATAAGCCTAAGTATTTTATCTAAGTATTTTATTGATCAGGCGGCACCCAGATTTGAACTGGGGATAAAGGATTTGCAGTCCCCCGCCTTGCCGCTTGGCCATGCCGCCAAAAAATCCGATCTAAAATCGAGAAAAGAGCAAGTATTCATCGACCTTTTCTTACTAAAACCCCCTTTCTTTTATCTTGAATCTAATTCTACTTAGTTTTTTCCAATATTTTTCAAAAAATCTATTCCTGCTTTTTTGAATCCAGTTTCGATTATTCTCCTCGATGGATTCTATCTTAAAACATACATTACTAACACTAGGAAACTTCCCTCTTCTTTCTATTGAGATTAAAAAGGGGGAAAGCAGATTTCCAGTCACAGGCTGCAAAATTCAGAACAAATTGGAACCATTAACTAGAATTCTCTTTTTTTTGAATTGCAGCAACGAACGACTCTTAAAAAAGGCATAATAAAATAGAATGGATTTATGTCTAATCCGTGTATAGATAAACTCCAGGCCCGAACAGCATAGCATCCATAACATATTATCCACGGGTTCCCTTTATGTACATATTTCTATAGGGAATCGTGCTTTAATTTTTCATTGCATTAAATATCTTGAATAAAAAAAGGACTTACTTTATTTTAGGATTCTACAATGAAATCCTATACTACGAAACTACGAAACAAAAAAGAACCTTCAAATTCTTTTTTGAATTTTTAAATTAAACTAAGCGCGCTATTCTAAATCGAACTAAAGTCAAACTTTCTAGTGTTTATAAATTATTATATTATGGCTTTTCCCATTCATAGAAAGGGGATAAGGAGATAAAATGAGAAATCTTTGCCATCCAATCTGATTAGAATATCATTAAGTGGCAGAATTCTTTTTTCTAGGAATGTTTTATCAATTCATTTTCATTCGATTTGTACCCCTGGAAAATTCGAACTTTCCTCAAAATTGTTTCTATTCATATGTATGAGATACATATATGAAATATGTATATGGAGTTCCTTAGAATTTCATGTGATTCAGTAAACAGAATATAGATTCCATGATTGCTAGATCGATCCATAGGGATTGATGGGGAGTGAGCTGATAATGGAATTTTTCTTCAATAAACAGGAAACTTAAGATTAAGATGCTCCGGAATGGAAATGAGGGAATGCCCATAATACCCGGATTTAGTCAGATCCAATTCGAGGGATTTTTGAGGTTCATTAATCAAGGCTTGGCAGAAGAACTTGAAAAGTTTCCAACAATTAAAGATCCAGATCACGAAATTGCATTTCAATTGTTTGTGAAAGGATATCAATTGCTAGAACCCTCGATAAAAGAAAGGGATGCTGTGTATGAATCACTCACCTATTCTTCCGAATTATATGTATCCGCGAGATTAATTTTTGGTTTCGATGTGCAAAAGCAAACCATTTCTATTGGAAACATTCCTATAATGAATTCCTTAGGAACCTTTATAATAAATGGAATATACCGAATTGTGATCAATCAAATATTGCTAAGTCCTGGTATTTACTACCGCTCCGAATTAGACCATAAGGGAATTTCTATCTACACCGGGACTATAATATCAGATTGGGGAGGAAGATCGGAATTAGCAATTGATAAAAAAGAAAGGATATGGGCTCGCGTGAGTAGAAAACAAAAAATATCTATTTTAGTTCTATCATCAGCTATGGGTTCGAATCTAAGAGAAATTCTAGATAATGTTTCCTACCCTGAAATTTTCTTGTCTTTCCCGAACGCTAAGGAGAAGAAAAGGATTGAATCAAAAGAAAAGGCTATTTTGGAGTTTTATCAACAATTTGCTTGTATAGGCGGGGATCTGGTATTTTCGGAGTCCTTATGTGAGGAATTACAAAAGAAATTTTTTCAACAAAAATGTGAATTAGGAAAGATTGGTCGACGAAATATGAATCGGAGACTGAATCTTGATATACCTCAGAACAATACATTCTTGTTACCACGAGATGTATTGACTGCTACGGATCATTTGATTGGAATGAAATTTGGAACGGGTATACTTGATGATGACGATATGAATCACTTGAAAAATAAACGTATTCGTTCGGTTGCGGATCTGTTACAAGATCAATTCGGACTGGCTCTTGGTCGTTTACAACATGCGGTTCAAAAAACTATCCGTAGAGTATTCATACGTCAATCGAAATCGACTCCACAAACTTTGGTAACTCCAACTTCAACTTCGATTTTATTAATAACTACTTATGAGACTTTTTTTGGTACATACCCCTTATCTCAAGTTTTTGATCAAACCAATCCATTGACACAAACTGTTCATGGGCGAAAAGTGAGTTGTTTGGGTCCTGGAGGGTTGACGGGGAGAACCGCAAGTTTTCGGAGCCGAGATATTCATCCGAGTCACTATGGGCGTATTTGTCCAATTGACACGTCCGAAGGAATCAATGTTGGACTTAATGGATCCTTAGCTATTCATGCGAGAATTGATCACTGGTGGGGATCCATAGAGAGTCCATTTTATGAAATCTCTGAGAAAGCAAAAGAAAAAAAAGGGAGACAGGTGCTTTATTTATCACCAAATAGAGATGAATATTATATGATAGCAGCAGGAAATTCTTTGTCTTTGAATCGGGGCATTCAGGAAGAACAGGTTGTTCCAGCTAGATACCGTCAAGAATTCCTGACTATTGCATGGGAACAAATTCATGTTAGAAGTATTTTTCCTTTCCAATATTTTTCTATTGGGGGTTCTCTCATTCCTTTTATTGAGCATAATGATGCGAATCGGGCTTTAATGAGTTCTAATATGCAGCGCCAAGCAGTTCCGCCTTCTCGATCCGAGAAGTGCATTGTTGGAACTGGATTGGAACGCCAAACAGCTCTAGATTCGAGGGTTTCCATTATAGCCGAACGCGAAGGAAAGATCATTTCTACTGATAGTCACAAGATCCTTTTATCAAGCAGTGGGAAGACTATAAGTATTCCTTTAGTTACCCACCGGCGCTCTAACAAAAATACTTGTATGCACCAAAAACCTCGGGTTCCGTGGGGTAAATCTATTAAAAAAGGACAAATTTTAGCAGAGGGAGCTGCTACAGTTGGTGGGGAACTTGCTTTAGGAAAAAACATATTAGTAGCTTATATGCCATGGGAAGGTTACAATTTTGAAGACGCAGTACTAATTAGCGAACGTTTGGTATATGAGGATATTTATACTTCTTTTCACATCCGAAAATATGAAATTCAGACAGATACGACAAGCCAAGGCTCCGCTGAAAAAATCACTAAAGAAATACCACATCTAGAAGAACATTTACTCCGCAATTTGGACAGAAATGGAGTTGTTAGGTTAGGATCCTGGGTAGAAACTGGCGATATTTTAGTAGGTAAATTAACGCCTCAGATAGCGAGCGAATCGTCGTATATCGCGGAAGCTGGATTATTACGAGCCATATTTGGTCTTGAGGTATCCACTTCAAAAGAAACTTCTCTCAAACTACCTATAGGTGGAAGAGGGCGCGTTATCGATGTGAAATGGATCCAGAGGGACCCCCTAGACATAATGGTTCGTGTATATATTTTACAGAAACGTGAAATCAAAGTTGGGGATAAAGTAGCCGGAAGACACGGGAATAAGGGGATCATTTCCAAAATCTTGCCTAGGCAAGATATGCCCTATTTGCAAGATGGAACACCTGTTGATATGGTCTTCAATCCCTTAGGAGTACCCTCACGAATGAATGTGGGACAAATATTTGAAAGCTCGCTCGGATTAGCAGGGGATCTGCTAAAGAAACATTATAGAATAGCACCCTTTGATGAGAGATATGAGCAAGAGGCTTCAAGAAAACTTGTGTTTTCAGAATTATATGAAGCCAGTAAACAAACAAAAAATCCATGGGTATTTGAACCCGAGTACCCGGGAAAAAGCAGAATATTTGATGGAAGAACAGGAGACCCCTTCGAACAACCTGTTCTAATAGGGAAGTCCTATATCTTAAAATTAATTCATCAAGTTGATGAGAAAATCCATGGACGTTCTACTGGACCCTATTCACTTGTTACACAACAACCCGTTAGAGGAAGAGCTAAGCAAGGGGGACAACGAGTAGGAGAAATGGAAGTTTGGGCTTTAGAAGGATTTGGTGTTGCTCATATTTTACAAGAGATACTTACTTATAAATCCGATCACCTTATAGCTCGCCAAGAAATACTTAATGCTACGATCTGGGGAAAAAGAGTACCTAATCACGAGGATCCTCCAGAATCTTTTCGGGTACTCGTTCGAGAACTACGATCTTTGGCTCTAGAACTGAATCATTTCCTTGTATCTGAGAAGAACTTCCAGGTTAATAGGAAGGAAGTTTGATCGGAATAAATATAAATTCTTTTCCTATTTCTATTTTATGATTGACCAATATAAACATCAACAACTTCAAATTGGACTCGTTTCCCCTCAACAAATAAAGGCTTGGGCTAACAAAAACCTACCTAATGGGGAAGTCGTTGGCGAAGTAACAAGACCCTCTACTTTTCATTATAAAACCGATAAACCAGAAAAGGATGGACTGTTTTGCGAAAGAATCTTTGGACCCATAAAAAGCAGAATTTGTGCTTGTGGAAATTCTCGAGCGAGCGTAGCTGAAAAGGAAGACGAAAGATTTTGCCAAAAATGCGGGGTAGAATTTGTTGATTCTCGGATACGAAGATATCAAATGGGATACATCAAACTCGCATGTCCCATGACTCATGTGTGGTATTTGAAAGGTCTTCCTAGTTATATCGCGAACCTTTTAGACAAACCTCTTAAGAAATTGGAGGGCCTAGTATACGGCGATTTCTCTTTTGCTAGGCCCGGCGCTAAAAAACCTACTTTCTTACGATTACGAGGTTTATTCGAAGATGAAATTGCGTCCTGTAATCACAGCATTTCTCCCTTTTTTTCTACCCCGGGCTTTGCAACATTTCGAAATAGGGAAATTGCGGCAGGAGCAGGTGCTATTAGAGAACAATTAGCAGATTTGGATTTGCGAATTATTATGGAGAATTCCTTGGTCGAATGGAAAGAATTAGAAGACGAGGGGTATAGTGGAGATGAATGGGAGGATAGAAAAAGACGAATAAGAAAATTTTTTTTGATTAGACGCATGCAATTGGCGAAACGTTTTATTCAAACAAAAGTAGAACCAGAATGGATGGTTTTGTGCTTATTACCAGTTCTTCCTCCCGAATTGAGACCCATTGTTTATAGGTCTGGGGATAAAGTAGTGACTTCGGATATTAATGAACTTTATAAGAGAGTTATCCGTCGGAACAACAACCTTGCCTATCTATTAAAAAGAAGTGAGTTAGCACCAGCAGATTTAGTAATGTGCCAAGAAAAATTGGTACAAGAAGCTGTGGATACACTTCTTGATAGCGGGTCCCGCGGGCAACCAACGAGGGATGGTCACAATCACAATAAAGTATACAAATCACTTTCAGATGTAATTGAAGGTAAAGAGGGAAGGTTTCGCGAGACTCTGCTTGGGAAACGGGTCGATTACTCGGGGCGTTCCGTCATTGTTGTGGGTCCTTCGCTTTCATTACATCAATGTGGATTACCTATAGAGATAGCAATAAAGCTTTTTCAGCTATTTGTAATTCGCGATTTAATAACGAAACGCGCTACTTCTAATGTCAGGGTTGCTAAAAGGAAAATTTGGGAAAAAGAACCCGTTGTATGGGAAATACTTCAAGAAGTTATGCGGGGACATCCTGTACTATTGAATAGAGCACCTACCCTGCATAGATTAGGCATACAGGCCTTTCAACCCACTTTAGTAGAGGGGCGTACTATTTGTTTACACCCATTAGTGTGTAAGGGTTTCAATGCGGACTTTGATGGAGATCAAATGGCTGTTCATCTACCTTTATCCTTGGAAGCTCAGGCGGAAGCTCGTTTACTTATGTTTTCTCATATGAATCTCCTGTCTCCTGCTATTGGAGATCCTATTTGCGTACCGACTCAAGACATGCTTATCGGACTTTATGTATTAACGATTGGAAACCGTCGGGGTATTTGTGCAAGTAGATATAATAGTTGCGGAAACTATTCAAATCAAAAAGTAAATTGCAATAATAATTATAAGTATACGAAAGATAAAGAACCCCGTTTTTCTAGTTCTTATGATGCCCTGGGAGCTTATAGACAGAAACGAATCTGTTTAGACAGTCCCTTGTGGCTCCGATGGAAACTAGATCAACGCATCATTGGGTCAAGAGAAGTTCCGATTGAAGTTCAATATGAATCTTTGGGGACTTATCATGAGATTTATGCCTACTATCTAATAGTGGGAAATAGAAAAAAAGAAATAAGTTCTATATACATTCGAAGTACTCTTGGTCATATTTCTTTTTATAGAGAAATAGAAGAAGCCATACAAGGATTTAGTCAGGCTTATTCATACACTATCTAAACAAGGAAGTTAGATTCGGTGATGCCTCTTTCGGGGGGCATTCCGATTTCGCTAGTATCATCGTTTTTGCCGCGCGAATCCCGATTGGTATTAAGGAAAGGAAGTTAATTAAATTTTCGAATTACTGACTCAGGCCCATTGTCGAATCCTATTCAGCCGAAAAAGGAGGTACTTATGTATGGCGGAACGGGCCAATCTGGTCTTTCATAATAAAGAGATAGACGGAACTGCTATAAAACGACTTATTAGCAGATTAATAGATCATTTCGGAATGGGATATACATCCCATATACTGGATCAAATAAAGATTCTGGGCTTTCATCAAGCCACTACTACATCGATTTCATTAGGAATCGAGGATCTTTTAACAATACCCTCTAAGGGATGGTTAGTCCAAGGCGCGGAACAACAGAGTTTTCTTTTGGAGAAACACTATTATTACGGGGCTGTACACGCGGTAGAAAAATTACGCCAATCCGTTGAGATATGGTATGCTACAAGTGAATATTTGAAACAAGAAATGAATTCGAATTTTCGGATAACGGATCCCTCTAATCCAGTCTATCTAATGTCTTTTTCAGGAGCCAGAGGAAATGCATCTCAAGTACACCAATTAGTAGGTATGAGAGGATTAATGGCGGATCCTCAAGGACAAATGATTGATTTACCTATTCAAAGCAATTTACGCGAGGGGCTTTCTTTGACAGAATATATAATTTCCTGCTACGGAGCCCGCAAAGGGGTTGTAGATACTGCTGTACGAACAGCGGATGCTGGATATCTTACACGTAGACTTGTTGAAGTAGTTCAACATATTATTGTGCGTAGAAGAGATTGTGGTACTATCCGAGGTATTTCTGTGAGTCCTCAAAATGGGATGCCGGAAAAACTTTTTGTCCAAACACTAAATGGTCGTGTATTAGCAGACGATATATATATCGGTTCACGATGCATTGCCGCTCGAAATCAAGATATTGGAATTGGATTAGTCAACCGATTCATAACCGCCTTTCGAGCACAACCATTTCGAGCACAACCAATATATATTAGAACCCCCTTTACTTGCCGGAGCACATCTTGGATCTGTCAATTATGTTATGGTCGGAGTCCCACTCATGGCGATCTGGTCGAATTAGGGGAAGCCATAGGTATTATTGCGGGTCAATCAATTGGGGAGCCAGGGACTCAATTAACATTAAGAACTTTTCATACTGGTGGAGTATTCACAGGGGGTACTGCCGACCTTGTACGATCCCCTTCGAATGGAAAAATCCAATTCAATGAGGGTTTGGTTCACCCCACCCGTACCCGTCATGGGCAGCCTGCTTTTCTTTCTTATATAGACTTGCATGTAACTATTCAGGGTCAGGATATTCTATATAGTGTGAATATTCCCTCAAAAAGCTTGATTCTAGTGCAAAATGATCAATATGTAGAATCCGAACAAGTAATTGCGGAGATTCGTGCCGGAACGTCCACTTTGCATTTTAAAGAAAGGGTACAAAAGTATACTTATTCCGAATCAGATGGGGAAATGCACTGGAGTACTGATGTTTACCATGCGCCCGAATATCAATATGGTAATCTTCGTCGATTACCAAAAACAAGCCATTTATGGATATTGTCAGTAAGTATGTGCAGATCCAGTATAGCGTCTTTTTCGCTCCACAAGGACCAAGATCAAATGAATACTTATTCTTTTTCTGTTGACGGAAGATATATCTTTGACCTCTCAAAGGCTAATGATCAAGTAAGGCATAGACTATTGGATACTTTTTGTAAAAAAGATAGGGAAATTCTTGATTATTCAACGCCGGATCGAATCATGTCCAACGGCCATTGGAATTTACTCTATCCTTCTATTCTTCAAGATACTTCGGATTTATTGGCAAAAAAGCGAAGAAATAGGTTCGTCATTCCATTACAATATCATCAAGAACAAGAGAAAGAACTAATATCCTGTTTTGGGATTTCGATTGAAATACCCTTTATGGGTGTTTTACGTAGAAATACTATTTTTGGTTATTTTGACGATCCACGATACAGAAAGGATAAAAAGGGTTCAGGAATTGTTAAATTTAGATATAAGACTCTAGAAGACGAATATAGGACCCGAGAGGGCGAATTTGGGACTCTAGAGGAAGACTCAGAAGACGAATATGGGAGCCCGGAGGAAGGCTCAGAGGGCGAATATGGGGCTTTAGAGGAGGATTCAGAAGAAGACTCAGAGGACGAATACGGGAGCCCAGAAGAAGATTCCATCTTAAAAAAAGAGGGTTTAATTGAGCATCGAGGAACAAAAGAATTTAGTCTAAAATACCAAAAAGAACTAGATCGATTTTTTTTCATTCTTCAAGAACTTCATATCTTGCCGAGATCCTCATCCCTAAAGGTACTTGATAATAGTATCATTGGAGTGGATACACAACTCACAAAAAATACAAGAAGTCGACTAGGTGGATTGGTCCGAGTGAATAAAAAAAAAAGCCATACGGAACTCAAAATTTTTTCCGGAGATATTTATTTTCCTGAAGAAGCGGATAAGATATTAGGTAGTAGTTTGATACCACCAGAAAGAGAAAAGAAAGGTTCTAAGGAATCAAAAAAAAGGAAAAATTGGGTCTATGTTCAACGGAAAAAAATTCTCAAGGGCAAGGAAAAGTATTTGGTTTCGGTTCGACCTGCAGTCGCATATGAAATGGACGAAGGGAGAAATTTAGCAACACTTTTCCCGCCGGATCTCTTGCAAGAAAAGGAGAATCTCCAACTTCGACTTGTCAGCTTTATTTCTCATGAAAATAGCAAGTTAACTCAAAGAATTTATCACACGAATAGTCAATTTGTTCGAACTTGCTTAGTAGTGAATTGGGAACAGGAAGAAAAAGAGGAGGCTCGTGCTTCCCTTGTTGAGGTAAGAGCAAATGATTTGCTTCGTGATTTCCTAAGAATTGAGTTAGTCAAGTCCACTATTTCGTATACACGAAGAAGGTATGATAGGAGAAGTGCAGGACCGATTCCCAATAATAGGTTAGATCGCACTAATACCAATTCCTTTTATTCCAAAGCGAAGATTCAATCACTTAGCCAACATCAAGAAGCTATTGGCACTTTGTTGAATCGAAATAAAGAATACCAATCTTTGATGATTTTGTTGGCATCCAACTGTTCTCGAAGTGGTTTATTCAAGAATTCGAAATATCCCAATACGGTAAAAGAATCGAATCCTAGAATTCCTATTCGAGATATTTTTGGGCCCTTAGCCGCTATTGTACCTAGTATATCGAATTTTTCTTCATCTTACTATTTACTAACGCATAATCAGATCCTGTTAAAAAAACATTTGTTCCTGGACAATTTGAAACAAACCTTTCAAGTACTTCAAGGACTTAAATACTCTTTAATAGATGAAAATCAAAGGATTTCAAATTTCGATAGTAACATCATGTTGGATCCATTCCATTTGAATTGGCACTTTCTCCATCATGATTCTTGGGAGGAGACATCAGCAATAATTCACCTTGGACTATTTATTTGCGAAAATGTATGTCTATTTAAATCGCATATAAAAAAATCAGGTCAAATTTTCATTGTTAATATTGATTCCTTTGTTATAAGAGCAGCTAAGCCTTATTTGGCTACTACAGGAGCAACTGTTCATGGTCATTATGGGGAAATCCTTTACAAAGGAGATAGATTAGTTACGTTTATATATGCAAAATCAAGATCTAGTGACATAACGCAGGGTCTTCCAAAAGTAGAACAAATCTTTGAAGCGCGTTCAATTGATTCACTATCGCCGAATCTCGAAAGGAGAATTGAGGATTGGAATGAGCGTATACCAAGAATTCTTGGGGTCCCTTGGGGATTCTTGATTGGAGCTGAGCTAACCATAGCCCAAAGTCGTATCTCTTTGGTTAATAAGATCCAAAAGGTTTATCGATCCCAGGGGGTACAGATCCATAATAGACATATAGAGATTATTATACGCCAAGTAACATCAAAAGTACGGGTTTCCGAAGATGGAATGTCTAATGTTTTTTTACCTGGGGAATTAATCGGATTATTGCGAGCGGAACGAGTAGGGCGAGCTTTGGATGAATCGATCTATTATCAAGCAATCTTATTGGGAATAACAAGGGCTTCCCTGAATACCCAAAGTTTCATATCTGAAGCAAGTTTTCAAGAAACTGCTCGAGTTTTAGCAAAAGCTGCCCTACGAGGTCGTATTGATTGGTTGAAAGGCCTGAAAGAAAACGTAGTTCTGGGGGGGATTATACCTGTTGGTACCGGATTCCAAAAATTTGTGCATCGTTCCCCACAAGACAAGAACCTTTATTTCGAAATTAAAAAAAAATCTATTTGCACCGGAAATGAGAGATATTTTGTTTCGCCATAGAAAATTAGTTTCTTCTGATTCTGACGTAACAAACAATTTCTATGAGACATCAGTTACCCCCATTTATACAATTTAAGGATACATAAAGCAGATTTTTTGACTTTAAACTAGATTTTTGACCTTAGAACACTAACAGGTCAGATTTTCTATTTTTATTTTATTTTAATTAAGTAAAAGAAGTCAGTTAATTCATTAAGATTACGTTTATACCAGGTATCAATGGCCAATTCTCAGTGGAAGGTTGCATCAGAACAATTATTATTTATTTCAAGCTATTTCGGCTCTTTCTTAATCTTCAAAAAAAAAAAAATTCCGTAATGGAACAGTAGGATGAAAAAAAAGACAAAATCAAAAGGAAGTGTGGAAAAAATGACAAGAAGATATTGGAACATCAATTTGAAAGAAATGATAGAAGCGGGAGTTCATTTTGGTCATGGTATTAAGAAATGGAATCCTAAAATGGCCCCTTACATCTCGGCAAAGCATAAAGGTACTCATATTACAAATCTCGCTAGAACGGCTCGTTTTTTATCAGAAGCTTGTGATTTAGTTTTTGATGCAGCAAGTCAGGGAAAAAGCTTCTTAATTGTTGGTACGAAAAAAAGAGCAGCCGATTTAGTAGCATCAGCTGCAATAAGGGCTCGTTGTCATTATGTTAATAAAAAGTGGTTCAGCGGTATGTTAACGAATTGGTCGATTACGAAAACTAGACTTTCTCAATTTAGAGACTTAAGAGCAGAAGAAAAGATGGGAAAATTCCACTATCTTCCAAAAAGAGATGTGGCAATCTTGAAAAGAAAATTATCGACCTTACAAAGATATCTCGGCGGGATCAAATATATGACAAGGTTGCCGGACATTGTGATCGTCCTTGATCAGCAAAAAGAGTATATAGCTCTTCGGGAATGTGCCATTTTGGGAATTCCGACTATTTCTTTAGTCGATACAAACTGTGACCCGGATCTCGCGAATATATCGATTCCAGCCAACGATGACACTATGACTTCAATTCGATTGATTCTTAACAAATTAGTATTTGCAATTTGTGAGGGCCATTCTCTCTATATAAGAAATCGTTGATTAACAAGAGAAGAATAGTTAATTCTTGGACAACCGCGTAAATTTATAGGATCACTTACTTTTCTTTTTAGTTTTGCCTAGGGGAATATTGATATATATTAGAGGGTATTGATATATATTATGATCTGATGTGATTTGGTATCCCTAAATAGGAGATTAATACTTCAAGTTGCTGAGTTGAGAAAGAGATGGTTGAATCAAAAGAATTACTTTTTTGAAGTTCAATTTTTATAAGAGGACAATATGAATATTATACCATGTTCCATTAAAACACTCAAGGGGTTATACGATATATCGGGTGTAGAAGTAGGCCAACACTTCTATTGGCAAATAGGAAGTTTCCAAATTCATGCCCAAGTACTCATCACTTCTTGGGTCGTAATTACTATCTTGCTAGGTTCAGTTATCATAGCTGTTCGGAATCCACAAACCATTCCGACCGACGGTCAGAATTTCTTCGAATATGTGCTTGAGTTTATTCGAGACTTGAGCAAAACCCAGATTGGAGAAGAATATGGTCCCTGGGTTCCCTTTATTGGAACTATGTTCCTTTTTATTTTTGTTTCGAATTGGTCGGGTGCTCTTTTACCTTGGAAAATTATACAGTTACCCCATGGGGAATTAGCAGCGCCTACGAATGATATAAATACTACTGTTGCTTTAGCTTTACTCACATCAGCGGCATATTTTTATGCGGGTCTTAGCAAAAAAGGGTTGAGTTATTTCGAGAAATATATTAAACCAACTCCAATCCTTTTACCAATTAACATCCTAGAAGATTTCACAAAACCATTGTCGCTTAGTTTTCGACTTTTCGGGAATATATTGGCAGATGAACTAGTCGTTGTTGTTCTTGTTTCTTTAGTTCCCTTAGTAGTCCCTATACCGGTCATGTTTCTTGGATTATTTACAAGCGGTATTCAAGCTCTTATTTTTGCAACGTTAGCCGCAGCCTATATAGGTGAATCCATGGAGGGTCATCATTGAATTGCTTAGTTTTCGAAATACTCTTTTTTTAGCTTAGCTCAATTCATGCATGGTTCCAGATAATCCGCTTGGTTGGAAAATAAAATAGTTAGAAATGCATATGAATATACAACCTAGAGTTGTAGGAGAGAGAATAGACTATATTACGGAATTGTCAAAGTATATACGCATTAAGGGGGGGGGCGGAGTCAGACTAGATCTATATCCTTAATGTCTATATAAGTCCAATCATCTTTTGTGCGGGTTTCCGCTTTAAGGAATGATTTTAGAATCCGAATCCAGTTCTATGCAGCATATTGTTATCAATTGTATATCTTGATTTAATTCCTATTGGATTTGGATTAGGTCGATTTCAATAGGGGTTCTTCCTCTATTTCGTCTTTTATTATGGATTAGATGATAGGGAAAAAAATAGAAACTCAGGGATATTGAAGAGTAAAGAAAGAGGGATGGAATGAAAGAGTTGTTGGTTGGAAAGAAAAAGAAATAGAATAATGAGAGTCATATGGATTTACATAAACCTCTAATGATTAGAAACTAAAAAAGAGATCTCGAAGTAGTTCGGACAATTCAGATTATCATTTCAATTTGTACTTTTTAGTTACTTCTCCCTAATAAAGCTTAGAAGTAAGAATTTGTTGGTTAATTGTATTCTTAACCATTTCCTTTTTTTTGACACGAGGAACTCACCATGAATCCACTAATTGCTGCTGCTTCCGTTATTGCTGCTGGATTGGCCGTAGGTCTTGCTTCTATTGGGCCTGGAGTTGGTCAGGGTACTGCTGCAGGACAGGCTGTAGAAGGTATTGCGAGACAGCCGGAAGCAGAAGGTAAAATACGAGGTACTTTATTGCTTAGTCTAGCTTTTATGGAAGCTTTAACAATTTATGGACTAGTTGTGGCACTAGCGCTTTTATTTGCAAATCCTTTTGTTTAATCCTAAAAAAGAAAATGAGTCCTTTAGATTAGATACTTTTTTCTTTTTTTAGGAAATAGGAAATTGGTATTTACTTCTGCAATTCCAATTATATCAATACTTTACTCCTATTTATTACTCCCGGAATTCTCTATTTATTGGGACAGACAATATCCCACCCCAGGAAGGGCTGATTTGAGGATGATCAATTTAGAGGATATGCTCGCCTTCTTCCTTCCCATCCTTAGTTTAGGGCAGTGGAAAGTCTTTTTCTTTTTATTTTAGGAATTTTGGTTTGGGAGCATTTCAACAAAGGGGATCCTTCACGGGTCAAACGAGACCTAAGACTTAATCTAAAAGAGATTACTAGATTGAATCTATTTGCATTAAAAAAAAATTGCATTAAAAAAACCGATAAAAAAAGGGCGGGCGAAGTAAGTGATCGAAAAACTTTGTTCTTTGTTCGTCCTATTTATAAGAGGAGAGCATATGAAAAATGTAACCCATTCTTTTGTTTTTTTAGCTCACTGGCCATCCGCTGGGAGTTTTGGGCTTAATACCGATATTTTAGCAACAAATCTAATAAATCTAACCGTAGTGGTTGGTGTATTGATTTTTTTTGGAAAGGGAGTGTGTGCGAGTTGTCTATTTCAAGAATAGATTGGATCTATCCGGCTGCACTTTAAAATATTTTTTTGTTTGGATAAATAAGAAAAAGGTGCATGATCTCGACGAATTACTTCTGAATAAATTCAAAAATCATATGGAAGAACCATAGCATTTCGCGACTCATTGGTAAATCAACTTTGATTCTCTATAAACCAATAATGTGAGACCATTAACATGGTTAAAGCTAAACTGCTTGAAGTCTAGGCAAAAAGGGGTACTCTTTCTACAACTATATTAATACCGAAATGCTTTAAATTTAAACGGGAAATAACTAATGTAGAATTTATCTGATATAGAACACTCATATCGATAAAATGGCTTGAACTATTTACTAGAAGGGCACCCCGCCCCCTTTTTTATCCAATGCCGAATTGACGACCTATGCTATGTATAAAAAAAAGAGAAATTTTTTGGACTTGAAGAAAAAAAAAGGAATTCTATCAATTTCAATTTTCTATTTATTTAGGTAGTTTTTCTTAATGAAATTGAAATTTTTAACTAAAAGGCAAATACAAATAAAGAAACAACTTTGCTGACCATGATAGATTTTTATCTAGGCGAAAGAGTCCTCTTAATATTTATCTAGTCTTATATTCTTATATGGATTTCACTATATTGAAATATAAACAGAAAAGAGAATATAGAGGATAGGCTCATTACATAAAAAAAAGAAATGGAAATAGCCATAGCAAAAAAAGAAAAAAAGGAGCGTGAGAGCCAAATGAATCGAAAGATTCCTGTTTGGTTCGGGAAGAGATCATAAAAGTTGTAAAGTTAATAGCAAGATAATCTACTTTCATTAAAAGATTTATTAGATAATCGAAAACAAAGGATCTTGAGTACCATTCGAAATTCGGAAGAATTACGTAGAGGGACCGTTGAGCAGCTCGAAAAAGCTCGGGTTCGATTACAGAAAGTCGAACTAGAAGCAGATGAGTATCGAATGAATGGATACTCTGAGATAGAGCAAGAAAAAGAAAATTTGATTAATGCTACTTCTATTAGTTTGGAACAATTAGAAAAGTCTAAAAATGAAACCCTTTATTTTGAAAAACAAAGAGCGATGAATCAGGTCCGACAACGGGTTTTCCAACAGGCCGTACAAGGAGCTCTAGGAACTCTGAATAGTTGTTTGAATACCGAGTTACATTTCCGTACGATTCGTGCTAATATTGGTATTCTCGGGGCCATAGAATCCAAAAGATAATTAAATTAATTAGGCCTTGAACTTCCACTTTCGTTTAGAATTTAGGCATTATTTTTCCCCTTGCTTCCGAAAAAAAGAGTCAAGAAACACTAATGGCAACCCTTCGAGTCGACGAAATTCATAAAATTCTCCGCGAACGTATTGAACAATATAATAGGAAAGTAGGGATTGAGAATATCGGTCGCGTAGTTCAAGTGGGAGATGGGATTGCTCGTATTATAGGTCTTGGTGAAATAATGTCAGGTGAATTAGTCGAATTTGCAGAAGGGACTAGGGGTATTGCTCTGAATTTGGAATCCAAAAATGTTGGGATTGTATTAATGGGCGATGGGTTAATGATACAAGAAGGAAGTTTTGTAAAAGCAACAGGAAGAATTGCTCAGATACCTGTGAGCGAGGCTTACTTGGGTCGTGTTATAAATGCTCTGGCTAAACCTATTGATGGGAGAGGCGAAATTGTAGCTTCGGAATCTCGCTTAATTGAATCTCCTGCTCCGGGTATAATTTCCAGGCGTTCCGTATATGAACCCCTTCAAACAGGGCTTATTGCTATCGATTCGATGATCCCTATAGGACGCGGTCAGCGAGAGTTAATTATTGGGGACAGACAGACTGGCAAAACAGCAGTAGCCACAGATACAATTCTCAAT